CGAGAACCGTATATGAAAATTTCATCTCGTACGGCTCAAGCAGAAACACACAAATTTTCAACGGATATTAGAAAAAAAAGGTTCAAAACTTCATCAGCCACAGGATTGTATCAATTTGCCTTGAAGATATTAAATAAGAAAAATCCAGAATTTCTTCTTTGTGATGATAATGCCAAAAAACCTCAAGTTAGCTCATCTGTCTTTCTTTCCCTTATGTTGATCATTAGAGGCCTCTTGACTTTTCTCTTCCCTATTTTTTATTTATTTTATTTATTTTACTAGTAAAATAAATAAAAATTTACAGTGGTTTTCTAATAGAAATTATCTTGTTGCGATCCTATAAATCAGTTCAATTAAAACCTTAGATTCATACTAGAGCCACGATGATTGAGTCTCAAGCTAAACAAAAGGCAAGGGTTCTTCGAATAAGAACCGCTTGATGATCATTTATTGAATTGGTGTAATGACTCGACAAAATCGAGAGAAAAAAAGTTGTCTTTTGGGCAAACAAAATTGGAAATAAGAAAAGTTCTTTTTTTATTAAGAACTACTTGAATTTTTTTTTTCAGTCTGGTTGCGAGGTCTAAATAGTGAGTATGAATCATAGTTCCTTTTTTTTTCTTGATCCACTCTATGTATTTCGTGTTCCAGATACTAGAATAAATAATATCCGACGAATTAGAATCATCTTGATAGAGAGAACAGGCCCTTTCTATGTATTATCAATAGGATCAATTCTAACAAGTCACACACTCATATTCCAGAGATACCAAAACAAAAAAATCCACGGTCGAACTACCAGAATGTCTAGAAATATGGAGCTTAAAGCAGAAAGACCCTTTTTGGATGGAAAAACTATGACTTCATAGTTTTAGTTAGTAGAAACCTAATTCATTAAAATTCCGTCCAGTAAAACAGAAGAATTATAAATTTCTAAAATGATAGATAGGAATATTGCGAATAAAGCCATTGCAACCCCCATAAAAGGAGTAGTCCCCCAACCCGGAGCGACTTTCCCATATTCCGAATTCAAGGGTTTCAATAAACTACCTGCGCCAGTTCGTTTTGGCCTAGGTCTAGAACTATCTTCAACGGTTTGTGTAGCCATAAATTCTATTTAATCATTGGTGTTGACTTTGTATACTATTCCGTTGTAGTTGTAAATACACGATCTTTATCATAGATCCGTTGTAATCTTGAAATTCGATAAAAATGGAAACAGCAACTTTAGTCGCCATCTCCATATCTGGTTTACTTGTAAGCTTTACTGGGTATGCCTTATATACCGCGTTTGGGCAACCCTCTCAACAATTAAGAGATCCATTCGAAGAACATGGGGACTAATTGAAGTAAGAAGTCTCCCAGCTGGGAGACTTCTTACTTCAATTAAATTATTTCATTTTTTAGTCGGAACCTTAGGTGGTTCTCGGAAGAAGATAGCGAAAAAAATTATCCCTAAAGTCGAAACTAAAAGGAACGTATAAACCAATGCTTCCATAGATTCGATCGTGGTTTATTTACAATTATAACTTCCACACCTATTCACTTGTCATTTGGGATCATTTCCCATATAAAAAAAAGAAAAAGAGTCAAAGAAAGGACAGGAGATGTTTCCCATATCAAATCAAAAAAGAGAGGCGAAAGATACCATAGCAATGTGGTATCAGATTGTCTGTCTCCTTGTAGTTGGATCCCCAACTTTTTGGAATGTTCCAAATTCTACTTGAGCATCCAAGTCTGGATCAATACCAGCAAAAACATCTCGGAACAAGGTTCGAGCGCCATGCCAAATGTGTCCGAAAAAGAAGAGCAAAGCAAAGGTAGCATGACCAAAAGTGAACCAACCCCTTGGACTGCTGCGAAAAACACCATCTGATTTCAAAGTAGCTCGATCTAATTCAAAAATTTCTCCTAATTGGGCACGCCTCGCATATTTTTTTACAGTAGCAGGATCAGAATAACTTACTCCATTAAGTTCGCCACCATAGAACTCCACCGTTACGCCTACTTGTTCAACGCTATATTTGGATTCTGCTCTTCTAAAAGGAACGTCCGCTCTCACAATTCCCTCTTCATCTACCAAAACTACCGGAAATGTTTCAAAAAAAGTAGGCATACGACGTACAAAAAGCTCGCGCCCTTCTTTATCTCTAAAGACAGGATGTCCTAACCATCCAACAGCTATTCCATCCCCATTGTCCATTGAGCCTGCTCTGAATAATCCCCCCTTTGCCGGATTATTACCAATATAATCATAAAAAGCTAATTTTTCGGGAATTTTAGACCAAGCTTCTGATAAACTAAGATTTTCGGCTAACCCATCGCTAACTCTTCGATATATTTCTTGCTGAAAGTATCCCTGATCCCACTGATAACGAGTAGGTCCAAATAATTCGATTGGGGTAGTTGCCGATCCATACCACATAGTTCCGGCAACTACGAAAGCTGCAAAAAAAACAGCAGCGATACTACTGGAAAGTACAGTTTCAATATTGCCCATACGTAATCCTTTGTATAGACGTTGAGGCGGACGGACACTAAGATGGAATAGGCCCGCTAATATGCCCAGTGTACCCGCAGCAATATGATGCGAAGCTATTCCTCCCGGAACGAAAGGATCAAAACCTTCTGCACCCCACGCAGGATTTACAGCTTGTACTTTTCCTGTTAGTCCATAAGGATCGGACACCCATATCCCAGGACCATACAAACCGGTTACATGAAATGCACCAAAGCCAAAACAAGCCACCCCTGCAAGAAATAAATGAATTCCAAAGATCTTGGGCAAATCCAAAGAAGGTTTTCCCGTCCGCTCATCACAGAATATTTCTAGGTCCCAATATACCCAATGCCAGATAGCTGCCAAGAAACACAAGCCAGAAAACACAATATGCGCACCTGCCACACCTTCATAACTCCAAATACCCGGATTCGTTATAGTTCCTCCTGAAATACTCCAACCACCCCACGAATTGGTTATTCCTAAACGAGTCATGAAGGGGATGACGAACATACCTTGTCTCCACATTGGATCCAGAACAGGATCAGAGGGATCAAAAACCGCTAATTCGTATAAAGCCATCGAGCCAGCCCAACCAGAAACTAGAGCTGTATGCATTATATGCACCGAAAGCAATCGACCCGGATCATTCAATACGACAGTATGAACACGATACCAAGGTAAACCCATGGAAATACCCCTTTAGCAAAGAAAAATAGACACGATGTCGTTTTATTTTATCGCATTGGAAAAGACTATCCATATCCTATGTACCTAACCCTTCTAAGGGATTCTGTGTCAGAAAGCGTGAATATTTATTTCATTCCATTAAAAATAAGAAGCCAATTCTGTTTGTAAGAAGAAAGAGAAGCAGATCTATTCTATACTCGATAAGTGCCAATATGCAATGGGTAGCTTGGGCTATTTCGAAAAACGAAGAATAGATCCCTAATCCCTCTTTGTTTATCATTCGAATCACAGATTCCTTTTTCTTTATTCAATCTGTCTTACCTTCCTTATATGTATAATTTTTCAATCTATGTAGCATTTCAATCTATGTATTAATAGAATCTATAGTATTCTTATAGAATAAGAAAAAAATGAAGATAATAAACTGCGGATTCTTTCTTTCTCTTCCATTCTTAAGTTTCCATATTAAAGTGTAGTTTTCTTACTTAAATCTAATAATATTAATCTAATATGCCCATTGGTGTTCCAAAAGTACCTTACCGGATTCCCGGAGATGAAGAAGCGACTTGGGTTGACTTATACAATGTTATGTATCGAGAAAGGACACTTTTTTTAGGTCAAGAGATTCGTTGCGAGATCACGAATCATATTACAGGTCTCATGGTATATCTCAGTATAGAAGATGGAATTAGCGATATTTTTTTGTTTATAAACTCCCCCGGCGGGTGGCTAATCTCAGGAATGGCGATTTTTGATACGATGCAAACGGTGACACCAGATATATATACAATATGCCTCGGAATAGCCGCGTCCATGGCCTCCTTCATTCTGCTTGGAGGAGAACCTACTAAACGTATAGCATTCCCTCACGCTAGAATTATGCTTCACCAACCGGCTAGTGCTTATTATCGGGCAAGGACACCAGAATTTTTACTAGAAGTGGAAGAGTTACACAAAGTTCGCGAAATGATCACAAGGGTTTATGCACTAAGAACAGGCAAGCCTTTTTGGGTTGTATCCGAAGACATGGAAAGGGATGTTTTTATGTCAGCAGACGAAGCCAAAGCTTATGGACTTGTCGATATTGTAGGGGATGAAATGATTGACGAGCACTGCGATACTGATCCAGTATGGTTTCCAGAAATGTTTAAGGATTGGTAGTGGCTGAATTTCTTGTAAATTTATTTCAAACCTAAATTCGGGTTTTATGCGATTTTATAGAAAATAGAAATACTTCATGATGATGAATCATCAGGTTAAGATCGATCTAAACCAATCCATTTTTTTCTATATACATACGACATGCCAACGGTTAAACAACTTATTAGAAATGCAAGACAGCCAATACGAAATGCTAGAAAAACGCCCGCGCTTAAGGGATGTCCTCAGCGTCGAGGAACATGTGCTAGGGTGTATGTGCGACTCGTTCAGATCATGAGTTCAAACAAATAAGACTATTTTTGAAATATCCATGATCGGTACCAATGAATAGGATAGAGCTTCTCTCTCCTATATTTCTACGGTATATAGAATTTATGGTTTCCTTTGGTGCAAATCCAATCATCTAGATTGGAAGAAGCAATTCCCCCATTGGTAGCAAATGGTTATCGATTAAGCGGAGGAAATAGTAATAAAAAGAAAAGGCTTATGCTCCTTTATCTTAAAAGAACGGACTAAAGGGTCAGCTACTTAGCCAACTTTCATAATTAAATACCGTCACTGTATGAATAACTCTTATTTATTGTGAAAAGAGCGATTTACTCTATAATGGATAGGTAGAGCCAAAGACTGTGAACTATACAAGTTCACAATACCTTTTGATGAAAGAAAGGGCTCCGGTGTATAGAGAGGGCCTCACCGTTTAAAAGAGAACCATAGAAACGATGGAACCCACTGTTTTTTTAGTATCGTTAGAATTTGTTATTTCTATGCGAAATAACTGAAGGGGATAGAATAAAAAATCGTGGTTGGGAAGGTTATAGTAGCAAAAGCCATTGGAATTAATATTTTATATATCGGAATAATCCGTTTTGTTATTAATGGGAAAAAGAACGGTTAAAAGAAGAGAAATCATTAGTTATTCATTAAGGTTAATTTGATTCAATGACCAGAGTTCCGCGAGGATATATAGCTCGGAGACGACGAACAAAAATGCGTTCATTTGCCTCAAACTTTAGAGGGGCTCATTTAAGACTTAATCGAATGATTACTCAACAAGTAAGAAGAGCTTTTGTTTCTTCTCATCGAGATAGAGGCAGGCAAAAGAGGGATTTTCGTCGTTTGTGGATCACTCGGATAAACGCAGCAACACGGATATATAAAGTATTCGATAGTTATAGTAAATTAATACACAATCTGTACAAAAAGGAATTGATACTTAATCGTAAAATGCTTGCACAAGTAGCTGTATTAAATCCAAATAATCTTTACACGATTTCCAATAAAATAAAGACCATCAATTAAAGGGATAAAAAAGTAATATACAGGAATAATTAAAACCGAATTCCCGGAGAGGGAACTCCGGGAAGATACAATAAATTAAGATTAAGTGGTAGGAATCAACGAGCATGTTGCAATAAATAAAAAACTATTTCTTTTTTCCCATTTTTCTTTCTTTTCTTATAACAAACAAAAGAATCTAAACTGGATTACTTTATTTATATATGAGTCTGACCCTTTCGAATAAAACATCAACAATCGGAACTTAAGCTCCGATTGTTGTTTCTTAAATTCTGGTTGGAGTTTCTTAAATTTCGATTGGAATTGAACTTTTGTGTTAATTGAGGAATATGTCTATTTTTTCTGTGTCTAGGACCAGTAATTATTGAAATTGACTGGGCTTGAAATTGCTTCTCATTTTCATAGTTACGAAATGGTAAGAAAGATAAAATACGAGCCTGTTTTATAGCAAGAGTAATTAATCGTTGTTGTTTCAAGGTTAATCTATTTATTCGTCTGGATAATATTTTTCCTTGTTCACTAATAAATCGATTAATTAAGCTCATGTTTCTATAATCAATTCGATCCCCCGGACCAATTCGGGAACGCCTACGAAAAGGTTGTTTGGATTTACGAAAAGGTTGCTTGGATTTACGAAAAGGTTGCTTGGATTTATGAAAAGTTTGTTTGGATTTACGAAAAAAAGGTTGCTTAGATTTACGAAAAGGTTGTTTAGATATATACATGATTTATTCCTTATTTAAAAATTTGAAAAAAAAAATGGATTTCTTTATTTTATTAATTTTGGATCCAGAAGAAGTAGTCTTTCTTTGGTCCATATATTATTTGATTCATATACTATATATAAAAAAACCTCTATACATATGAAATAATATCTACCTAAAGTAGATTTTTTTTGTATTCTATCTATGTTCTATATATTAAATAAAAAATTCTTACTCTTTCTATTCTTTAGAAAAATCAAAAACACGATGCTCCTATTTCTTTATTTCATTATGAGTCGTATGCTTGCGGCAATAACGACAAAATTTTCTTAATTCTAATTGTCCGGGTGTATTGTGGCGATTCTTTTGAGTACTATATCTAGAAATCCCCATCGATTCCTTATTGGTACCCTTTCGAACACAACTGATACATTCCAAAATCACTCTGATTCTAACATCTTTGCCCTTGGCCATGAACCTCCTTTCCTTTTTGGATCGACTTAACTTAATTCTTATACCTGTTCTTTTATTCTTCTATATTGGATCCGAAAAAGAAGAATAAAATCCAATAGAATAAAAAATGGAGAAATAATTAAAGAATACAATCCTTTCATTTAAGTAGCAAGCCCGGCTTCTTGTGAGGCCTGACTTAGCTTGAATACCGCTTTTAATTAAATTTATGTTTTCTTCCAAAATGAGATTTACCAAATTTTTGATGACGCTGAGGTTCAACCCAATCCATCTTTTCTTTCTTTTTGCTTCGTATACTAAAAAAGAATTGAAAGAAAATTTTCGTCATGTCACGAAAAATTCTATCTCTCGTATAGGAATAACTAGAATTAAAAAAAAGGGAATGACAAAGCATCTGGGAATAAACGATTAATTTCTATCAATAAACCTGCTAAAGCCCCAAACCATAGAGTACTTAGCACGGGTGCTACAGAGAGATATGTTTTTATATCCCGCATTGAAAATCCTCCTTCCTTATTGGAATACATATATGATCAGATACTCTTGCCCAAGATCGTTTGTATTTCTTTATTTAGGCGAAATTCCTAACTAAAAAAACAAAATCAATATTCTATATATATATAGAATGAACCATACAGACGAGATTTTCCTATCCCTAAAAAAGAAAAGGATGAC